AATGGAGTGCCTGATTAAAGGGTTACCTTGATAGGGTAAATAAAGTAAATAAAATTACCTCCATTAATTACATAAGATAGAATTAAACTACCTCCTTTAGTATCAAAAACTAACGTGCATCATACACCTTAATGTAATCTTATGAAAAAAGGTAAGCTAACTAAGCTAATGGGTTCATACCCCATTCATAGAGGTATTAATCCTCTCCTTTTTAATGAACAACAACTCTACAAAACTTCTCTTCCTATCAACATTAATGATAGGAACGATCCTGTCCATCTCATCAAACTCCTGATTCGGAGTTTGAATAGGACTAGAGATCAACTTACTCTCTTTTATCCCCCTATTGGCAAATAACAAAAACATGATAATAAATGAATCATCAATTAAATACTTTATTGTTCAAGCAATAGCATCGACAATACTGTTATTTTCAATTTTGTTAATTCAAATAAAATATCCAATAGGGTGAGAAAGAGAGATTATTCCATCAATAATAATTAGATCCAGACTTTTATTAAAAATTGGAGCTGCACCCTTCCACTTCTGATTTCCAGAAGTAATAGGTGCATCAAGATGGATCAATTGCTTAACTTTAATAACCTGACAAAAAATTGCTCCAATAATAGTTTTATCATATTGTATCCAATTAAGAACATTTATATTTCTAATTACCACTCTAAGAATTATTATTGGAGCAATTGGGGGTTTAAATCAAACATCCCTACGTCAACTTCTAGCATATTCATCAATTAGACACCTGGGATGAATAATTAGCTCATTAATTGTAAGAGAAAATGCTTGAGAACTTTACTTTATTATCTACTCACTATTAAGACTAATTATAGTTCTGTTATTTAAGCAAATAAACCTATTCTTTATAAATCAGATCTACTCAGCAAGAAATATAAAAACAGAGATTAAATTTATAATATTTTTATCATTATTATCTTTAGGTGGACTACCACCCTTTCTTGGATTTTTACCAAAATGAATCGTTATACAATCCTTAGTAGAAAATAACCTTACTGCTCTCATAACAATTATAGTAGTACTAACTACTATTACACTTTATTACTACATACGAATTAGATTTTCAGCACTAATTATATCATATACAGAAAACTCTTGATCAGTAAGAATTAAATCTAATAAATCAAGATTTATTCTGCCATTCACAGTAATAATTTCAACAATAGGATTAATCGCAACATCAACCTTAATTTCAGTATACTAAGGACTTAAGTTAAGCAAACTAATAACCTTCAAAGTTATAATTAAAAGATTAATCTTTTAGGCCTTAGTAAAAACTTTACACCTCTAGAATTGCAGTCTAGAATCATAATTGAATATAAGACCAATTAAATTGAGAATGGTAAGAGAGAATAACTCTCATAAGTAGATTTACAGTCTACCACCTATATATTTCAGCCATCTTACCGCAAAAATGATTATTCTCAACAAACCATAAGGACATTGGTACTTTATATTTTCTATTTGGAGCGTGAGCAGGAATAGTAGGAACATCAATAAGTATACTTATTCGTGCAGAACTTGGTCAACCAGGATCCCTAATTGGAGACGATCAAATCTATAATGTTATTATTACAGCCCACGCATTTGTAATAATTTTCTTCATAGTTATACCAATTATAATTGGTGGATTTGGTAATTGACTTGTACCATTAATAATTGGAGCTCCTGATATAGCATTCCCTCGAATGAATAATATAAGTTTTTGATTACTACCACCTTCATTAACCCTCCTTCTAACGTCCTCCATAGTTGATAATGGTGCTGGTACAGGTTGAACAGTTTACCCCCCACTTGCAGGGGCAATTGCCCACGGGGGTGCATCGGTAGACCTAGCTATTTTCTCACTTCATCTTGCTGGTGTATCTTCAATTCTAGGAGCAGTAAATTTTATTACAACAGCAATTAATATACGATCAGAGAGTATAACTTTAGATCAAACACCATTATTTGTGTGATCAGTAGCCATTACAGCACTATTATTACTCCTATCATTACCAGTACTCGCAGGAGCAATTACTATATTATTAACTGACCGAAACCTTAATACATCATTCTTTGACCCTGCTGGAGGTGGAGATCCTATTCTTTACCAACATCTATTCTGATTTTTTGGTCACCCAGAAGTATATATTTTAATTTTACCAGGATTCGGAATTATTTCCCACATTGTATGTCAAGAAAGTGGAAAGATTGAATCTTTTGGAACTCTAGGTATAATTTACGCTATACTATCAATTGGACTAATAGGATTTATTGTATGGGCCCACCATATATTTACAGTAGGAATAGATGTCGATACACGAGCATACTTCACATCAGCCACAATAATCATTGCTGTACCAACAGGAATTAAGGTATTTAGATGATTAGCAACACTATACGGGACAAAATTCAAGTTCAATCCACCCTTATTATGAGCCTTAGGATTCATTTTCCTATTTACAATTGGTGGACTAACAGGATTAGTACTAGCAAATTCATCTCTTGATATTGTATTACATGACACATACTATGTTGTTGCACACTTCCATTATGTATTATCAATAGGAGCAGTATTTGCAATTATAGGAGGTGTTATTCAATGATATCCTCTATTCACAGGATTAACTATAAATAGAACATGATTAAAAATTCAATTCACAATCATATTTATTGGGGTAAACCTAACCTTTTTCCCTCAACACTTCCTTGGACTAGCAGGCATACCACGACGATATTCTGATTATCCAGATGCATACACATCTTGAAATGTAATTTCAAGTATTGGATCTACAATTTCTATTGTCGGAATTATTATGTTCATTGTAATCATATGAGAAAGAATGGTTACAAATCGAGCAATTATATTTAGAGCTAATATAAGTAGATCAACTGAATGATTACAAAATAATCCACCTGCAGAACATAGTTATTCAGAACTACCACTAATTTCTAGATTCTAATATGGCAGATTAGTGCAGTAGATTTAAGCTTTACATATAAAGGTTTGACCTTTTATTAGAAATAAATTAACCTATGGCAACATGATCAAATTTATCATTACAAGATGGAGCTTCACCACTAATGGAGCAATTATCATTCTTCCATGACCATACTATAGTTGTATTATTATTAATTACAGTAATTGTAGGCTACGCTCTTAGATACATATTATTTATTGCATATACAAATCGTAATATATTACATGGACACTTAATTGAAACCATTTGAACAGCATTACCAGCTATTACACTAATCTTCATTGCATTACCATCACTTCGATTACTATATCTACTGGATGACTCAGTAGATGCAATAATCACGATTAAAACAATTGGACGACAATGATACTGAAGTTACGAATACTCAGACTTCGTAGATGTTGAATTTGACACTTATATAACACCAGAAAGAGATTTAGAAATCGATGGATTTCGTCTATTAGATGTAGATAACCGAACTATTTTACCTATAAATACTGAAGTTCGAGTATTAACTAGAGCATCAGATGTTCTTCATTCCTGAGCAGTGCCGGCTTTAGGAGTTAAAATTGACGCAACACCTGGACGATTAAACCAAGGAACATTTACAATAAACCGACCTGGATTATTTTTCGGACAATGCTCAGAAATTTGCGGAGCAAATCACAGATTTATACCAATTGTGATCGAAAGAACTTCAGTTAATTTATTTATTAAGTGATTATCTAAGATAATTTAAGGAGTTAGTTAAAATTATAACATTAGAGTGTCAATCTAAAATAACTAAAAATTTAGTACACCTTGAACATCAGATGGCTGAAAGTAAGTAATGGTCTCTTAAACCAAAGAATAGTAAATTAACGTCTACTTCTGATGGGGAATATTATTTTATCCAAATCCCTCAAATATCACCTCTAATATGATTTTCTCTATTTATTTTATTCTCAATTGTATTAATTTTATTTAATCAAATAAATTTTTTCTCATTTAAACAAATACCTATTAAAAGTGCTGAAAAAGGAACAATTGAAAGAAAGAACTTAATCTGAAAATGATAACAAATCTATTCTCAACATTTGATCCATCAACTAATATTTTCAATCTATCATTAAATTGAACTAGAACATTTCTAGGATTACTATTAATCCCGTCATTATTCTGGCTAACACCATCACGGATTAATATTATCTGAAATAAATTAAACTTAACTCTACATAATGAATTTAAAACATTACTAGGACCAAAATCATTTAATGGAACAACGTTCATTTTCATTTCAATCTTTATCATAATATTATTTAATAATTTTATAGGTTTATTTCCCTATATTTTTACAAGAACTAGACACTTAGCCCTAACATTTGCAATTGCTTTACCAATATGACTAAGCTTTATATTATTTGGATGAATTAATCACACTAACCATATATTTGCACACCTTGTCCCACAAGGGACCCCTCCAGCATTAATATCATTCATGGTACTTATTGAAACTATTAGTAATGTAATTCGACCAGGAACACTGGCAGTCCGATTAGCTGCAAATATAATTGCAGGACATTTATTATTAACACTATTAGGTAATACCGGACCATCAATAGCAATAAATCTAATTTCACTTCTTATTATTGGACAAATACTTTTATTAATCCTAGAATCAGCAGTAGCAATAATTCAAGCATATGTATTCTCTATTTTAAGAACCCTATACTCTAGAGAAGTATATTAAACTTATGTTAACAACTCACTCAAACCACCCCTTCCACTTAGTAGATTATAGACCTTGACCGCTAACAGGAGCAATTGGAGCAATAGTTCTAGTTTCAGGACTAGCTAAATGATTTCATTTATTCAACATTAACCTTTTTATTATTGGATTCGGAATTACATTATTAACAATAATTCAATGATGACGAGATGTAGTACGAGAAGGAACATATCAAGGACTACACACAGGATTTGTATCAGTAGGATTACGGTGAGGAATAATCCTATTCATTGCATCTGAAGTATTATTTTTTATATCATTCTTTTGAGCCTTTTTTAGAAGAAGACTAGCCCCAACAATTGAATTAGGAATACTATGACCACCTATAGGAATTCAACCATTTAATCCAATACAAATTCCTCTATTAAATACTGCAATTCTTCTTGCATCAGGAGTAACTGTAACATGAGCACATCATAGACTTATAGAATCTAATCATACACAAGCCCTTCAAGGATTATTCTTTACAGTATTACTAGGATTATACTTCACAATACTTCAAGCATATGAATACTGAGAAGCACCATTTACTATTGCAGACGCAGTATATGGATCTACATTTTTTGTTGCTACAGGATTTCATGGTTTACATGTAATCATTGGAACAATCTTTTTAACAACATGCCTAATACGACATTCAATAAATCAATTCTCACCTAGACACCACTTTGGATTTGAAGCAGCAGCATGATACTGACACTTTGTAGATGTAGTATGATTATTCTTATATATTTCAATTTACTGATGAGGTAGATAATTGTTTTTCTAGTATAAATAGTACATTTGACTTCCAATCAAAAAGCTTGATTACTAATCAAGAAAAACAATTCTAGTATTATCAACAAGAATTTTCATCAGATTTATTATTCCATTAATCGTAATAGTACTCGCAACCATTCTATCAAAAAAACTAATTAATGACCGAGAAAAAAGATCACCATTTGAATGTGGATTTGACCCTAAAAGTTCTGCACGAATACCATTTTCTCTACGATTTTTTTTAATTGCAGTAATCTTTCTAATTTTTGATGTAGAAATTGCATTAATTTTACCAATCGTAATTATTCTAAAGTCATCAAATATTATAATCTGAACAATATCAACAATATTTTTTATTTTAGTCCTACTAGGAGGACTTTATCATGAATGAAACCAAGGAGCTCTACAATGAGCAGAATAAAGGGTTGTAGTTAATTATAACATTTGGGTTGCATTCAAAAAGTATTGATTTTAGTCAATCAACCTTATTCTGAATAAGAAGCGAAATATTGCAGTCAGTTTCGACCTGAAAGCCTGGTAAATAATTACCCTTATTCTAATTAATTGAAGCCAAAAAGAGGCGTATTACTGTTAATAATATAATTGAACTATTAAGTTCCAATTAAGGAAATGTAAAGCCAATATGAAAGCTGCTAACTTTTTATATTAGCGGTTAAATTCCGTTAACATTTCTATAAAATTTATATAGTTTAAATAAAACATTACATTTTCACTGTAAAAATAATATATTCTATATTTATAAATAATACTCAAAAATAAAATTTATTTCCTTAACATCTTCAGTGTCACGCTCTAAACATAAGCTACTTGAGTTTTATAAAAAAAATAGTATAACTAAAATAAATATTCAAAAAATAAAAGTTAATAAATAAATCTTAAAATTAGAATCATATCAACCTTGAATGTAATTAATTATATAAATAAATAATCTGTATAAACCTTGGCCTCCTAGTAATTCACCTCAACCATAATCAAAAGACTTTGATGAATAATAACCCATCTTTAAAGGTAAATATCTAATAAACTTAGTAGAAAGGAAAGGCATAAACCATATTGAACCAGCAAAACTAACAAAAGATAATATATTTAAAGAAAATAAATCATGAGAAAAATCAAACTTAGAGATTAAATAACCCAAATAAGAACCCAATAAAACCACAAAAATAGTTAAAAACTTTAAATAATAAGGCAAAGCAATTATATGAGGAATAGGAAAAATCAATCAAGATAATAATCTACCACCAAACACAGCAACAAATAATAAACCAATTATACCAAAAGAAATATAATAACCCCTATCATCAAAAGAAAATCTAGAATAAAAATTATTATCACCAGATATTGAATAATAAAATAAACGAAAAGAATATGAAGCTGTTAAACCAGTAGAAAAAAAATATAAAAAGAAAATTAAACAATTAATTCATCTTAAACAAACCATCTCAAGAATTAAATCCTTTGAATAAAAACCGGCTAAAAAAGGCATACCACATAATGATAATCTAGAAACATTAAAACAAACAGAAGTCAAAGGTATAAAATTTACAATTGAACCCATAAAACGAATATCCTGAGAATCCTTTAAATTATGAATTATTGAACCTGCACATATAAATAATAACGCCTTAAATAAAGCGTGAGCCAATAAATGAAAAAAAGCAAGCTTAGGATAACCTATAGCCAAAATTCTCATTATTAAACCAAGCTGACTCAAAGTAGAAAGAGCAATAATCTTCTTTAAGTCAAACTCAAAATTAGCTCCTAAACCAGCTATAAATATTGTCATACAACCAATTAACAAAAGAAATCAACCACAATTATAAGTATCAAGTATTGGTCTAAAACGAATTAACAAATAAACACCAGCAGTTACCAAAGTAGAAGAATGGACTAAAGCAGAAACAGGAGTAGGAGCAGCCATAGCTGCTGGAAGTCAAGAAGAAAAAGGAATTTGAGCACTCTTAGTTATTGCAGCCAACACAATCAATATAGTAATAAGTTTCATTTCAAAAGATGATGAAATGAAATCATAATAATAAATATAATTTCAACCACCAAAATTTAATATTCAAGCAATAGAAATTAAAATTGCAACATCACCAATACGATTAGATAAAGCAGTTAATATACCAGCACCATAAGACTTTACATTTTGATAATAAATAACCAAACAATAAGAAACTAAACCCAAACCATCTCAACCTAATAAAATTCTAATTAAGTTAGGTCTAATAATCAAAAAACCTATTGAAAGAATGAACATTAAAACAATAATAATAAAACGATTTATATTCCTCTCACCCGATATATAATCCTCACTATAATAAATAACCAAAGATGAAATATATATAACAAAAGACATAAAAATAAGAGATATTCAATCCAAAATCAAAGTTATAACTACTATAGAACCATTTAAGTTAAAAAGTTCTCACTCAACAAAAACTCTATAATCAATTATTAAATAGTAAATCCCTAAAATAAAAATTAAAGTTCTAGATAAAAACAAAGAAAAAAAACTTAAAGAACAAATAGAAAATATATACACGGCCTAAGATGGAAATAAACCATATCATTGATCCCACAAAACAATATTTTAATTAAAATACTTAAGCAACTAAACAAAAAAATATTCACCCTTTAAACATAAAATATTTAATGGTAATCAATGTAATATTAAAAGATGATACTCACGTAAATATCCAAGAGAACATGTATAAACACCAGCATAATAAGAACCATGTTGAGAATAAGAATACATGTATAATGTATAAACAGCTCTAAAAAAAGATAAAAAAATTAACACCAAAAATCTAAATGTAGATCAAGATATAATTCTATTTAACAAACTTAATTCACCAACCAAATTCAATGAGGGAGGAGCAGCCATATTTGATGATCTCAAAAGAAATCATCAAAGAGCCATTCTAGGTATAAGATTAATCATACCCTTATTAATTAATAATCTTCGTCTACCTAAACGCTCATAAATAATATTTGAAAGACAAAATAACCCAGAAGAACATAAACCATGACCAATTATTAAAGATAATGAACCCATACAACCTCATCAATTTATAGTTATTAAACCACCAATAACCATTCTTATATGAGCAACAGAAGAATAAGCAATTAAAGACTTTAAATCAACCTGACGAAAACAAATAAATCTAACAATTACACCACCAGATAAACCCAATGATAACCAAAAATAATTAAACTTTAAACCCAAATAAGAAATAACCTTCATAACACGAAAAATACCATAACCACCTAACTTTAATAAAACACCAGCAAGAATTATACTACCAGAAATTGGGGCCTCAACATGGGCCTTAGGTAATCAAAGATGAACTAAAAATATGGGTATCTTTACCAAGAAAGCTAAAATCATAAAAATATAAAATATAAAATAATAAGAACCAAAATCAAATAACAAAGGAAAATATAAAGTATTAGCATAATCATAAACCTTAAATAAAACCAACAATAAAGGTAAACTAGCAACTAAAGTATAAAAAATCAAATAAACACCAGCTTGTAAACGCTCAGGCTGATAACCCCAACCAAGAATTAAAAGCAAAGTAGGAACCAGTCTAGCCTCAAAAAAAATATAAAAAGATAATAAACTCAATCTAGAAAATGAACAATATAATATAATTATTAAAATCAAAACCATAAAAATAAAAAAATTTGAATGATATGAAGTTAAATAAACTGAACCTCTAGCAGTAATTATTAAAGAACAAATTCAAAATCTCAACAAAATAAGACTGAAAGAAAAATAATCAATACCAAAATAATATCTAATTATATTTAAATCAGCATAAGAATAGACACAAACTATAAAAACAAAACTAGACAGAAATATTAAAGAATGAACCAACCATCAACAATTATTTAACAAACAAAGAGGGATCAGAAAAATAGTTATAAATAAATACTTTAACATAAAGATAAACCAAAAGAATTAAAAAAATCGTTACCATGAGAACGAATTATAGATACCAAAATAGAAAGACCCAGAGCACCTTCACAAACAGAAAAAACCAAAAAAATAACTGGAAAAAAATAATCATAATCAAACTCAATAAGAAAAATAATAATTAACATAAACAAGGAAAGAACAATATATTCCAATCTCAACAAAACTATTAACAAATGCTTACGCTTCGAAGAAAAAACATAAACACCAGCGAAATATACTAATAAAGAAGTAAAAATAGAAAATATAAACATTAGTTTTAATAGTTTAAAAAAAACACCGGTCTTGTAAACCGGAAATAAGGCTAGCCCCACTTTTAAAACTTCAGGGGTAGGAAAAGATTTCCTATCCTCGGTCCCCAAAACCGAAATTTTAATAAACTAACCCCTGAAATGATTAAAATTATAATTATAGCTTTATCAAATGTAATAAACATTAATTTTATTAAATTAAGACATCCAATATCAATAATACTTTTTATTATTTTACAAACTTTCCTTGTTGGATTAATAACAGGAACAATAATAGAAAGATTTTGATTATCGTACATCTTATTCTTAACATTTCTTGGTGGTATATTAGTTCTATTCATTTACATTACAAGAATTGCATCAAATGAAATATTTCAACCAAAATCCATCACTATAATCTTCACCTTTATAATATGAATAATTATTATATTTATATTAATCATTATAGACAAAACAATATTTATAGATCAATTCAAAAATACAGAAACTATGAATATTGATAACTCAATTAATTATCAAGAAATAACAATATCATTAGAAAAATTATATAATAATCCAACATTTATTATTACCATAATAATAATAATTTATTTATTTCTTGCACTATTAGCAGTAGTTAAAATTACTAATATTAATCAAGGACCAATTCGTAAAATAAGATAACTACTAATGAATAAACCCTTACGATTAAGACACCCTTTAATTAAAATTATTAACAACTCACTAGTTGATTTACCAGCCCCTACCAACATTTCATTTTGATGAAATTTTGGATCATTATTAGGGTTATGTCTAGTAATCCAGATCGTAACTGGACTATTTTTAGCTATACACTACACCTCAAATATTGAAATAGCATTTAGAAGTGTAGTTCACATCTGCCGAGATGTAAATAACGGATGAATTATCCGAACATTACACGCAAATGGAGCATCTATATTTTTCATTTGTATTTATCTTCATGTAGGACGAGGAATTTATTATGGATCATACATGTACATACATACATGAATAATTGGGACAATTATTTTATTCTTAGTTATAGCAACAGCATTTATAGGTTATGTTTTACCATGAGGACAGATATCTTTCTGAGGAGCCACAGTAATTACAAACCTACTGTCAGCTATTCCTTATTTAGGGACAGATCTAGTTCAATGAGTATGAGGTGGATTTGCCGTTGACAATGCAACTTTAAATCGATTTTTTACATTTCATTTTGTACTACCATTTATTATTGCAGCTATAGCTGCCATCCATTTATTTTTTCTTCATCAAACAGGATCAAATAACCCTCTCGGATTAAATGGGGATATTGAAAAAATTCCATTTCACCCATATTTTACATTCAAGGATTCAATCACATTTGTACTAATAACATCATTACTAATTATATTATGCTTAATTAATCCATATTTATTAGGTGACCCAGATAACTTTGTACCTGCTAACCCTTTAGTTACACCAGTTCATATTCAACCAGAATGATACTTCCTATTTGCATATGCAATTTTACGATCAATTCCCAATAAATTAGGAGGTGTTATTGCATTATTTCTATTAATCAGAATCTTGATAATTCTACCATTCTATAATAAAACTCCCTTCCGAGGTATTCAATTTTACCCTATTAATCAAATCCTATTTTGAATTATAGTGGTAGTTGTATGCTTATTAACATGAATTGGAAAACGACCAGTAGAAGAACCATATATCATAACAGGACAAATCTTAACAATTATTTACTTTACTTATTTTCTAATTAATGTTCATGTAGCTAATGCTTGAGATAAATTAATTAAGGAATAATTAGTTAAGTAGCTTAGGAAAAGCATATGTTTTGAAAACATAAAACTAGAAGTTTAACTCTTCTATTAACTTTTTATTTCTCAAAAAATTTCACTAAATAAATGAAATCAATAAAATTTTTAAACCAATAAAAAAAATAAAAAAATTTAAAGATAGAGGTAAAAAACTCTTTCAAGCTAAATATATCAACTTATCATAACGGAATCGAGGTAAAGTTCCACGGACTCAAATAAAACCAAAAGACATAACAGCAAGTTTAATAAAAAATATAAAAGAATAAAAATCCCCTCCTAAAAAAATTAAAGCTAAAAGTATACTTATAAAAACAATACTAGTATACTCGGCCAAAAAAATTAAAGTAAAACCTCCTGCTCCATATTCAATATTAAACCCAGAAACTAACTCTGATTCACCCTCAGCAAAATCAAAAGGAGTTCGATTAGTTTCCGCTAAACATGAGGCGAAACAAGCTAAAGCTAGAGGAAAAGAAATAATAATAAACCAACAATAAGACTGATAATTCATAAAATCAAATATATTAAAACTACCAATTAAAATAATTAAAGATAATAAAATTAAAGCTAATCTTACTTCATAAGAAATAGTCTGAGCAACAGAACGTAATGAACCTAATAAAGAATAATTTGAATTAGAAGATCAACCAGCAATTATTACAGTATAAACGCCTAATCTAGTACAACACAAAAAAAATAAAAAACCATATGAAAATGAACATATATAAGTTAAATATGGAAAGATTACTCAAACAGCTAAAGAAATCATTAAATTAAATACAGGAGAAAAATAATAAAGTAAATAATTTGATATAATAGGAATGGGTTGTTCCTTACAAATTAACTTAATTGCATCACTAAAAGGCTGAGGAATACCAACAAATCCAACCTTATTAGGACCTTTACGAATTTGAATATAACCTAATACCTTACGCTCTAACAAGGTTAAAAAAGCTACACTAATTAATACACAAATAACCAAAAGAAGAAAATTTAAAACAAACATAAATAAATCATAAAGTATCAATACTATTTGTAGAAAAAATCTACATAAATGAATTCTAAATTCAACACATTAATCTGTCAAAATAGTAATAATTAATATTAATCAATAAAAAGAAAATTTTTCACCCGCATGGTCCTTTCGTACTAATGTAACCTAATACCTTACGCTCTAACAAGGTTAAAAAAGCTACACTAATTAATACACAAATAACCAAAAGAAGAAAATTTAAAACAAACATAAATAAATCATAAAGTATCAATACTATTTGTAGAAAAAATCTACATAAATGAATTCTAAATTCAACACATTAATCTGTCAAAATAGTAATAATTAATATTAATCAATAAAAAGAAAATTTTTCACCCGCATGGTCCTTTCGTACTAATGCAAATTATTATAACTTAGGATAGAAACCGACCTGGCTCACGCCGGTCTGAACTCAGATCATGTAAGAATTTAAAGGTCGAACAGACCTAATTATTGGGCTCCTGCACCCAAAATTTTTCTTAATCCAACATCGAGGTCGCAATCTGCTTTGTCGATATGAGCTCTCGAAAACAATTACGCTGTTATCCCTAAGGTAACTTAATCTTATGATCATAAATTATGGATCATGATAAACATAAATCAATGATTTTATAATGAAGAGTTTAATTATTCTTCATGTCACCCCAACAAAACATTATCATTAAATATAGAAAGATCAACTAAAAACTATATAAAAATAAAATGTTAAGCTCTATAGGGTCTTCTCGTCCTAAAGAAAAATTTAAGCCTTTTGACTCAAAAGTTAAATTCTAAAAATTATTAAGAGACAGTTGATTTCTCGTCAAGCCATTCATTCCAGCCCCTAATTAAGAGACTAATGATTATGCTACCTTTGCACGGTCAAAATACCGCGGCTCTTCAAAACCTTGTCAGTGAGCAGGCCAGACCTCAAAATATCATCAAGAGGACATGTTTTTGATAAACAGGCGGAAATCAATTTTGCCTAGTTCCTTATAATAAATTAACAAAAGAAAATATTATAAACAAAATAAATATACTAATTCCATCATTATTACAAAAATTTCAAAATTAAATTAAAAATCTTAATAAAAAACCTAAAATAATTATAAAATCAAATTAAAAAATAATGAACTAAAACGTAATCAAAAAGATGGCTGGTTTAAAGCCTACCATTATATTCTTAACTAATTAAATTATAGATTAAAAACTTCAGAGCTTATCCCCTAAAGAATAAATAAGTCAAATATTTCTAATTAAAAAATTAAATAGAAACAAATCAACCACAAAAAATTAAATTTTTTCTTAAGAAACTAGATATCTTAGGAAACGAATAACATCTCATTTCTATAAATAACTCAATAATAATTATGACACATTAACTATAAGTTATTTATAAATCAACCTAAATCGAGATAAGTAAAATAATTACCTAAATTTTGATAAACCCTGATACAAAAGGTACAATTAATAAAATTTACTTTAACAAATTTTAAATAAATATTTCATAATCCAATTACATTACTAATAAACTATAATATAAATAATCAATTCTACAAAATATACTAAGACAGTTAAAATAATAAAATTATTTCTATTAAATAATAAAATAAACAAAAAATAAACATAATATTATTAATAATCAAGATATCCTGATTTGCACAGAACAATTTTCAGTGTAAATGAAATACTTTACTAATAAGTTATATCTTGAGACTCTTACTAGATACACTTTCCAGTACATCTACTATGTTACGACTTATCTCATCTAATTTGAACATACCCTACCAAAAAATTTTAAGTATAATGATCAATAATGAGAGCGACGGGCGATGTGTACACACCTCAGAGCCAATATCAATTAAATTAACTAAATTAAATTACTATCAAATCCACCTTCATCAACAGTTTTTCACCATCAAATCCGTAATAAACAAAAATCTATTGTAACCCACCTCCTCTTAATTATAAGCTGCACCTTGACCTGAAATATTTTATAATTATAAATCAAGAAAATTATAACTCTAAAAAGATTCTCTGATAACGGAGATATACAAACAAATAAATTAAGTAAAGTCAATCGTGTACTATCAATCACGGGGTAGGTTCCTCTGAATGGAATGAGATACCGCCAAATTCTTTGGGTTTAAAGACCTTAGCTAACAGTACCCTGGTAAGTAAAATTAACACTTAAAATAATAGGGTATCTAATCCTAGTTTATTATTTAAGTTTCACAGATTCATAAAAAGAGTCGTAAAAGAATTTTAAAATTTCACCCTATAAATCAACAATTTAACTCAAAAATTATAAATAACTGTTTAAACCAACAATATTCACTTGTATCAATCGTATAACCGCGGCTGCTGGCACGAAATATGCCGATACTAAATCAATTGCTAATTCCAAAATCACTTGATAATTAAATCAAATTACTGCAAAAAGAACATTTAGTATTACAAAACTTGCATATAACACAAAGAAAAAGTGAATAAACAAGCAAGAATAAAACTTTTAGGAATCCAAACCGAACTTATACAATAAAAAAAAAATAATTATCAATTAAAAACTTAAAAATATTAAGAAAAAACCAAAAAAATAATCAATAAAAATTCAAAAAAAAATGGTATTGTTTATATCATATATAAAATAATGTAAAATATTTATATACATTAACATAAATATATTAATATACAATAATTTCTTTTAAGCTAAAAAATATAGGTAGCTACAATTTTTGATAAATATATACATTAGAATAATCAATTAATATTAAATAAATAAAGCTTATAATGATATATTGAATTAAATGTAATATATTAAATTAAATTATTTATATTAAATAATAAAAAAAATTAAAAAAATAAAGGATAAAAATAAAAAATTTTCCAGTATCAAAGACAATTCTACAAAAACATTTTTTAAAAAAAAACTTTAAATTTATATATTAAATAAACAAATGAAT